AATTAATCCTATGGATCCTTAGGATTGGTGGATCATTTTCTATCCCGTAGTTTCGGACCATAGATCAAGCCAAGGGTCACAACTCCTTCTACCCATCCTGTATATTGTCCCTTTCATTCCGTGTTGCAATAGGCACTTAATATTCTATTATACAAGATTCTACGAAAATGAATTCTTCATAGGAGGGAGCAAATATTTATCTTTTCGATGAGAATTTGTACATGACATGGGAGAAACCCCTCGTTAATTGAAGAAAAGGTTCCATCATATATAGTGAATTGATACCCCGGATTCCCAGAATCATTTCTTTCAATGCTAACTCGTTATTAGTTAATGATCCTAGTAATTGGATCTATATGCTTATTCCGATAGGAAATGAAATAGTAAAATGATTATTCATCGAATGACTATTCATCTATTGTATTTTCAAATAGGGGGCAGGAAGGCTCTATGGAAAAATGGTGGTTCAATTCGATATTGTCTAACGAGGAGTTAGAACACAGGTGTGGGCTAAGTAAATCAATGGACAGTCTTGGCTGTCCTATTGGAAATACCAGTGGAAGTGAAGACCCCATTCTAAATGATACGCATAAAAACATTCCTAGTTGGAGCGATAGTGGCAGTTATAGTTGCAGTAATGTTGATCATTTTTTAGGTGTCAGGGACATTTGGAGTTTCATCTCTGATGAAACTTTTTTAGTTAGGGATAGTAATGGTAACAGTTATTCCGTATATTTTGATATTGAAAATCAGATTTTTGAGATTGACAATGATAGTTCTTTTCTGAGTGAACTAGAAAGTTCTTTTTCTAGTTATCTGAATAATGGGTCTAAGAGTGACAATCGCTACTATGATTGTGACATGTATGATACTAAATATAGTTGGAATAATCACATTAATAGTTGCATTGATAGTTATCTTCGTTCTGAAATCCGTATTGATAGTTACATTTATAGTTATATTTGTAGTGGTGAAAGTATAAGTGGTAGTGATAGTGGGAATTCTAATATAAGAACTGGCGGTAATGACAGTGATATAGGAGAAGGATCGAATGATTTCGATATAAATCAAAAATACAGACATTTATGGGTTCAATGCGAAAATTGTTATGGATTAAATTATAAGAAATTTTTTAAGTCAAAAATGAATATTTGTGAACAATGTGGATATCATTTGAAAATGAGTAGTTCAGATAGAATCGAACTTTCGATTGATCCGGACACTTGGGATCCTATGGATGAAGACATGGTCTCTATCGACCCCATTGAATTTCACTCGGAAGAGGAGCCTTATAGAGATCGTATCGATTCGTATCAAAGAAAGACAGGTTTAACTGAGGCTGTTCAAACAGGCATAGGTCAACTAAACGGTATTCCCATAGCAATGGGGGTTATGGATTTTGAGTTCATGGGAGGTAGTATGGGATCCGTAGTAGGCGAGAAAATCACCCGTTTGATCGAGTATGCTACTAATAGATCTTTACCTGTTATTATGGTGTGTGCTTCTGGAGGAGCACGCATGCAAGAGGGAAGTTTGAGCTTGATGCAAATGGCTAAAATATCTTCCGCTTTATATGATTATCAATCAAATAAAAAGTTATTCTATGTATCAATCCTTACATCTCCTACAACCGGTGGAGTGACAGCCAGTTTTGGTATGTTGGGAGATATCATTATTGCTGAACCCAATGCCTACATTGCATTTGCGGGTAAAAGAGTAATTGAACAAACATTGAATAAGACAGTACCCGAGGGTTCACAAGCGGCTGAATATTCATTCCATAAGGGCTTATTTGATCCAATCGTACCACGTAACCCTTTAAAAGGTGTTCTGAGTGAGTTATTTCAGCTACACGGTTTCTTTCCCTTGACTCAAAATTAAAGTAGAGCACTAGTACTAGGCTCAGTTATTTGTAGCGAACTTTAGTTCATCGCAATCAAAGTCCAAATAAGAAGAATGGGGTTTTCTTTGGTGACATAAGTTCTATAGTCAGAATCAGAAGTTTCGGATAATTACTTTTTTGATTTTGATTTTCTCCAGATTTTTTATCCTACCCCTATTGATGATTAGAAATCAGGAACCCTCTATAAAATAAAGAGGAGAAAAGAGTGAATTCTTCTTTCTGCGGAATAGAATTGGGAAAATGAAAAGAATTTCATGTTATGTTCCCTTCCTTCTTACGTATTAATATATAGAATAATGAAAATCTATAATAGAAATGTTGCATATTTCTATATCTATATCTCCCGAGAACCTCCTTTTTTTTACTATGAATCCCTGTTGGATCGTATTCTAACGAATCCTTAGGGAACTCGTAAGAAACTCTTTATTATAAGATAAGGACGGGAGAACAAGAATAAAAAAGCGGATTATCATACATATATTTTGTGTAGAAAGATGAATAGGTACACTTATTTAGTTCTACATTCCTTGCACTTATTATATACTTATAATAAATATACTTATCATAAGATATATTTCTAACAAGTACAAATTTCTAATAAGTACAAATATTAAATCGAGGCACCTATTCTATGACAGATTTCAATTTACCCTCTATTTTTGTGCCTTTAGTGGGCCTAGTATTTCCGGCAATTGCAATGGCTTCTTTATCTCTTCATGTTCAAAAAAACAAGATTGTTTAGATCCGATGGGATCAAATCTCATCAATTTATTTTAACACTTGGACTTGGATCATAATACAGATATCTTTTAGTGGAATAGGGTACGGTACGACATGTGACTCCCTCCGAGCACAAATCAAAAAGCTGTTATTGTTATGCATGCAGATCCATGATATATGGATAAATGCATGTATATTGTATGTGGGTATAGCTGTTTTTGTTTTCAAATAGATCAGCGAATATCTGAAATAGAAAGTCAATGTATCTATATGTATGTAGATATACATAGTGGGATCATATGAAGGGGATGTTATTATTTTATATCTAACCAATTCGATGAATTACTCCTAATGGTTTACATCATAATAGTGCTAGTTGATGAGAGTTACTTCGGGATCAAAACAAAAAAAAAGTAAAGTCAAATTCATTTGGCTTATTCTATTCTCTCAATTCCAATAGAATGCAACTGGATCGAGTATGAACTGGCAATCCGAACGTATATGGATAGAACTTATAACGGGGTCTCGAAAAACAAGTAATTTCTGCTGGGCCTGTATCCTTTTTTTAGGTTCACTAGGATTCTTATTGGTTGGAACTTCCAGTTATCTTGGTAGGAATCTGATATCCGTATTTCCCTCTCAGGAAATCCTTTTTTTTCCCCAAGGAATCGTGATGTCTTTCTACGGGATCGCTGGTCTGTTCATTAGTTCCTATTTGTGGTGCACAATTTCGTGGAATGTAGGTAGTGGTTATGATCTTTTTGATAGAAAAGAAGGAATAGTGTGTATTTTTCGTTGGGGATTTCCTGGAATAAATCGTCGCATCTTCCTTCGATTCCTTATGAGAGATATCCAGTCAATCAGAATGGAAGTTAAAGAGGGTCTTTATCCTCGTCGTGTCCTTTATATGGAAATCAGAGGCCAGGGAGCCATTCCCTTGACTCGTACCGATGAGAATTTTACTCCACGAGAAATTGAACAAAAAGCTGCTGAATTGGCCTATTTCTTGCGCGTACCAATTGAAGTATTTTGAAATGAACTGAAGAATGAATGCTTTCTCCGCATGAGGGAAGGAACTCAGGAATCCCCTTTTTAATATAACTGAAGTTTCTTCGGAACGTTTATTCGAGCAAAACATGTTCGATTCTATTTCCCCCGTTCCGTTGGTAATACCGTTGTGTTGTGGCCCATAGAATAAAGCAGGCGGACGAATACGGAACAACCATAATAAGAAGCTATTTTTATCCACCAAAACTCTTTTTTTTACATATGGAACTAAACTCAATTCTTTCATACTAGTAACAAATCTAATAAGTATGTATTCATCACACATATCAGAACATTTCGGAATACAGTACAGAATTCATCTTTTTAGGACCAATATTTTGAATTGATACGTTAGATACAGATGGATCGTATCTCGTAAATTATCTCTCTTTCGTCAATCGATGTTTCTTTTTTTTTTATCCTTTCTTTTGCTCCTTGATGACCAAACAATTGGATCTCTCATAACTATTCAATTTCTCTCTTGTTTTGCCACCCATTTCGGATTTCATCATCAATATTCTTCAGAAATATCCCCTCAATTATTCCTGGGCTGTGGGTAGCCAGTGAAACATTTCGAAATAATTGATTGATCCAGGGGGAGTTCTTTCGTCTCGAAATCCGAATAATATTCATTACTTCAAGTGGTTTTTCGGGCATTCATCGAAAGGAACAAATGAAGATACAATTGGTTCGAATTTGACCAATTGAGATATCTGGGAACTTGATTATTTCTTCATTCGAAACGGACCTTTATTCTATTTCTATATTCTTTCTAGATCCAAGGACTAAACAATTCAAAAAAAAAAAGAAGGAATAGATCCGATCCATAGGTTCCATACCTTGTTATAGAACTCATGCTTCATAGAAATATCGGATCAGATAGAGTCGGCGGATGAAGCAGTTTCATTAACAATTTACAGAACAGATTAAAAGTGCCAAAAAAGAAAGCATTGACTCCCCTCCCATATCTTGCATCTATAGTCTTTTTGCCCTGGTGGATCTCTCTCTCATTTAATAAAAGTCTGGAACCTTTAGTTACTAATTGGTGGAATACAAGGCAATCCGAAACTTTTTTGAATGATATTCAAGAGAAGAACGTTCTAGAAAGATTCATAGAATTAGAACAACTATTCCTGTTGGACGAAATGATAAAGGAGTACCCGGAGACACAGATACAAAAGCTTCGTATAGGAATCCACAAAGAAACAATACAATTGGTCAAAATGCACAATGAAGATCATATCCATATAATTTTGCATTTCTCGACAAATATAATCTGTTTTGCTATTCTAAGTGGTTATTCTATTCTGGGTAATGAAGAACTTGTCATTCTTAATTCTTGGGTTCAGGAATTCCTCTATAACTTAAGCGACACAATAAAAGCTTTTTCTATTCTTTTATTAACTGATTTATGTATCGGATTCCACTCGCCCCATGGTTGGGAACTAATGATTGGTTCGGTCTACAAAGATTTTGGATTTGCTCATAACAATCAAATTATATCTGGTCTTGTTTCCACTTTTCCAGTCATTCTAGATACAATTTTGAAATATTGGATCTTCCATTATTTAAATCGTGTATCTCCTTCACTTGTAGTGGTTTATCATTCAATGAATGAATGACGAACTCATTTGATCTGCCGATATCAATCAAATCCGAATGTTACTTCGTACATAAACAAACCATTTTTAATCTGACTCACTCTTTATACTTCTACCCGTCTAAGGGATTCCCCCTCCAGTACAATGGCAGAATCGTGGATAGGGAACTATACTAGCTACCTACCTAATTTATTGTAGAAATTTCCGGGATCAATAATTGGACCATGCAAAATAGAAATACCTTTTCTTGGGTAAAGGAACAGATGACTCGATTCATTTCCGTATCGATCATGATATATGTCATAACTCGGACATCTATTTCAAATGCATATCCCATTTTTGCGCAGCAGGGTTATGAAAATCCACGAGAAGCAACTGGGCGTATTGTATGCGCCAATTGCCATTTAGCTAATAAGCCCGTGGATATTGAGGTTCCACAAGCTGTGCTTCCTGATACTGTATTTGAAGCAGTTGTTAGAATCCCTTATGATATGCAACTGAAACAAGTTCTTGCTAATGGGAAAAAGGGGGCTTTGAATGTGGGGGCTGTTCTTATTTTACCCGAGGGATTCGAATTAGCTCCCCCCGATCGTATTTCTCCCGAGATGAAAGAAAAGATAGGCAATCTGTCTTTTCAGAGTTATCGCCCCACTAAAAGAAATATTCTTGTGGTAGGTCCTGTTCCTGGTCAGAAATATAGTGAAATCGTCTTTCCCATTCTTTCCCCGGACCCTGATACTAAGAAAGACGTTCACTTCTTAAAGTATCCCATATATGTAGGTGGGAACAGGGGAAGAGGTCAGATTTATCCCGATGGGAACAAGAGTAACAATACAGTCTATAATGCTACAGCAGCAGGTATAGTAAGCAGAATAGTACGTAAAGAAAAAGGGGGGTATGAAATAACCATAGCTGACGCATCGGATGGACACCAAGTGGTTGATATTATACCTCCAGGACCAGAACTTCTTGTTTCAGAGGGTGAATCTATCAAGCTTGATCAACCATTAACGAGTAATCCCAATGTGGGTGGATTTGGTCAGGGAGATGCAGAAATAGTACTTCAAGATCCATTACGTGTCCAAGGTTTGTTGTTCTTCTTGGCATCTGTTATTCTGGCACAAATCTTTTTGGTTCTAAAAAAGAAACAGTTTGAGAAGGTTCAATTGTCCGAAATGAATTTCTAGATCCACGGATTCATCAAGCTGGTAAAAAGAGCCGAATTGTTGTGATCGATGCAATTATGTATGATTCAAAAAAATCATGGAAAATGTTTTGCTTGCTTTGTTTATACTGTTTTTCTGCGAGATGCCGGAAATTGCTTGTATCCCATTCCTAGCAATAGTATGTATATTGTGAAGAAGACTACTTGATCCCCCCTTCTTTTTTTCAATCAAAATGGGAGTGTTGTGACTATGCTAGGCCTCCCATTGGCAGATTGTAAATGCCATGTAATGCATCAATAGTTTTTTTGTACCTAATAGAATCGAATTCTAATAGATAATAGGCATAAGTAGGAGGGGAATACACGCGGATAAATGAAAGGAACAAATGATTCTAGGAGGGATTACTCGTCTTCCTAATCTTCCACACAAGAAAAGGGTGGAAAATTCCTTTTCTTGTGTGGAAATAATAATGATTATTGATCCTGTTCGTCAAAGATTACTATTTATTTGATTTTCCAGTTCTATCGGAACTCGTTTGTTTCGATTCATAAGAAGTAGTGGACAAACAAAAAAAGGGGTGGGAGTAACTTACTGAGCAAATAAAACTTCTTCAATGAACTTATCAAAAAAAAATGAACTTATAAAATAAAAAAAAGTAAAAATAAAAAAGAAAATTTCAAGCAAAAAAAAGACTCTTAATGCTCCGGGCGAAAAGATGAAATCTTGGATTTTTGCGCATATCCCAATCCTTATTGATTATCTCATCACAGTTAAAATTTTCTTTTTTATTTTTCTAGAGTAAGATTAGTATCGAAATGATTTGCAGGATGTCTCATCTATAGAAATCCATATTGTGTCATCCAGAAAATCAATTGATTCCTTCTTTCTTCTTGCTTCGGGGGAGTCCCTCCATACTATGGAGGAACAGATACTATGAATCAATCAATGGATTCAATTCTTCAAAAACATCATCAGAAACAAAGGAATGAAGTGGTTTGAAACATCGGAGCAAAGGATCCGTTTTGTTATTTCTACGAATAGAATATGATTATTGTGTTGACTG